ATAAAAAGAAAAGAAAATACTTAACTCAAATATATGATCCTTTTTTGAATGGATCCTTTCGTGGACAAATGCCAAACACTTTGTCACCATCAATTCAAAATCAAATTTACAAAACCAATCCCATTTTTATCAATAAGATTCACGGTATCCTTCTTTCTATTAATAGTCATTATCCAGATCCCGAATTTGAGCAGAAAATAAATCCATTTGATTTTGATAGAAAATCATTATTAAATGAAATTGGTTTTTTTTTTAACTTAATAAGTAAATTTTCGGAAAAATCAGTATCAAGTTTGAATTTTGACAGACTTTATTTATTTCCAGAACATGAACAAGTAAAAATATATTCCGAAGAAAAAAAAAGAAAAAAAAAATTCTTATTGGACACAATTGAAAATGATCTGGACCATCAAAAAATATACGAAATAAGTAAAACAGTTCCTAGATGGTCATACAGCTTAATCGACGACTTGCAGGAACTGACGGAATCAGTATCACAGGAACCTCAGATTCGTTGCAGATCCGCCCAACGTATAGTGATTTTTAATGATCAAACAGAGAGTTTGACTAAAGGGCCGCGTGTTTCTTCTTATGATTATGACGATAGTTATTATCTTGATCAGAGCGAATTATTTTTACTAAATTATTCACGCGAACCGGATTTTTCCCGAGAAATAATCAAAGGATCTATGCGCTCTCTAAGGCGTAAAACAGTAACTTGGAAATTCTTTCAAAGAAATGCCAATTCCCCACTTTTTTTGGACAAAATACAAAAATTTTTTTTGGTTGATCTTATCGATGATATATCCCAATATTTGAAAGAATATTTCAGGAAAAAAGGTACAGACAATTCAGAATTTTTGGCTTTAGAGAAAAGGATAGAAGAGGAGCAAAAAGAGGAAAAAAAAAACGACGACGAAAAAAGACTTATAGAAATAGAAGAGGCCTGGGAAAGCATTCTTTATGGTCTAATAATTAGAAGCTTTGTATTAATAATCCAATCATTTCTTAGAAAATATATTATAGTACCTTCATTGATAATAACAAAAAATATCATTCGTATACTATTATTTCAATATCCCGAATGGTCAGAAGATTTTAGGGATTGGAAAAAAGAAGTGCATATTAAATGCACCTATCAGGGCGTTCCAGTATCCCACAAAGAATTTCCACTAAACTGGTTCACAGAGGGTCTTCAGATAAGGATCTTATCTCCTTTTGTTTTGAAACCTTGGCACAAATCTAAGCTACGATCTACTGAAAAAAAAAAAAGATCTACTGAAAAAAAAAATGTGAAAAAAAATGTGAAAAAAAAAAACTTCTGGTTTTTAACAGCTTGTGGAACACAAGTGGAATCGTACCTTGATAATTATTTCCCTAATCCATTTGCATTTTTGGGTCCCATTTTAAAAAAAATTAAAAAACAATTGAAAAAAAATTTCAAAAATCGTTTTTTTCTAGTTCTACAAGTTTTAAATGAAAGAAAAAAAGGGTTGGTAACTATCTTAAAAGAAATAGAAAAATGGAACATCAAAAGTATTCTATTTAGATTCACAAATATATATGAATTGGGTGAAAACAACAAAAATTCAACAATCAGTAAGAATAATCCAATGATTTACGAATCACCCGTTATAATTCACTCTATTAATTGGACAAATAGTTCATTGACAGAAAAAAGGATAAAAGATCTTAATGTTAAAACAAAGACAATCATAACAGAAATAGAAAAAATGACAAACGAAGGGGGGGTTCTAACTTCAGAGAAAAATTTGAATTATAACAAAACAACTTACGATGCTAAAAGATTCGAATTACAAAAAAATATTTTGCAAATATTACAAAGAAGAATTGTTCGATTAACCCGTAAATCATATTCTTTTTTCAAATTTTTCATGGAAAGGATATACATTGATATCCTTTTATGTATCATTGGTATTCCTAGGATAAATATACAACTTTTTCTTGAATCAACAAAAAATATTGTAACTAAATCCAGTTCCAATAAAAAAACAAATGCAGAAAGAATTGATAAAACACATCAAAGTATAATTCCATTTATGTCGATTATACAAAAATCTTGTAATATTACGAATACGAATTCAGAGAATTCTTGTGACGTATCTTCTTTGTCACAAGCATATGTATTTTTTAAATTATCACAAATCCAAGTTATTAACGGATATAAGTATAAGTTAAGATCTATTTTTGAATCTCATGAAAGATCTTTTTTTCTTAAGAATGAAATAAAGAATTATTTTTTTAGAATACAAGGAATATTTAATTCAAATTTAAGACATAAGAACCGTCCCCATTCTGTAATGAATCAATGGACAAATTGGTTAAAGGTTCATTATCAATATGATTTACCTGCGAGCAGATGGTCGAGATTAGTACCACAAAACTGGAGAAATAGAATCAATAAACATCGTGTGGCTCAAAATAAAGATTTAATCAACTATGATTCCTATGACAAAACCCGATTAATTCTTTACAAAAACGAAAACGAACAAGTAGACTTATTAAATTTTCAAAAAAAAATTAAAAAACAATATAGATATGATCTTTTGTCATATAAATATCTTAATTATGCAGATAAGAAAAATTCATATATTTATGGATATAGATCACCATTCCAAACAAACAAAAACCAAACCATTTCTTATAATGACAACACATGTAAAAAAGAATTTTTTGATATAACGGGCGATATCTCTATCAAAAATTATCTAGCAGAAGATGCTATTATAGACATGGAAAAAAATCTGGATAGAAAGTATTTGGATTGGATGGTAATGAATGTAGAAATACCAAATCGTTCTATATCGAATCCGAAATCGAAATTTTGGTTCTTTTCAAAATTATCAATATTTTATGATGCATATAAGAAGAATCCTTGGATCCTACCAATAAAATTCCTTTTTTTCCCTTTTTATGGAAAAGATGTTAGGCAATTGAAAAACATCGGTGGAAAGAAAAAAAACAAATATCTTAATTTCGACTTCGACATTCTAAAAGTAGCAAAAGAAGAACCAAATTGGGGTCCATTAGCTCACTCTCTATCTCTCGCAAACCAAGCTTATGAAAAATCATACAGGGAACATGGTTCGAATAGTCTAAATCCAGATGAATACATAAATATAGATCGAAATGACTACCTCAACGATTTAAAGGGAGAAGAAGCTTTCTTAGTAGACAAGTATTTGGGTTTTCATATGAACTTTGATAATTTATTACACGAAAGAATAATGAATCAGATCAAATTTTATTGTCTCCTGATTAGATTGAAAAATATAAAAAAATTTTGTATAATTTCTATAAAAAAGGGAGAACTAAGTCTAGATACTATGGCCATTAATAATCATACGGATTTCACTCTTACAGGATTTAGGAACACTAAAGAATTGATTGAAAAACAAATATTTTCTATCGAACCTGTTCGTCTGTCTAGAAAAAACCATGAACAATTTTTTATGTATCAAACGATAAACCTATCGTTGATTCATAAGAATAAGCGCCAAATTTTTAAAAGAAATCTAGAAAAAGGTCGTGTTGATAAAAAGAATTTTGATAAAAACATTCCAAGAACAAGAAATCAAAAGATAACAGAAAATAAAGATAAAAATCATACTGATTTGTTTGTTCCTGAAAATCTTTTGTCCAATAGACGCCGGAGAGAATTGAGAATTCTAATTTGTTTGAATCCTAGAAATACTAGAAAAACAATAAATTGCAATGAGAATAAAATAAATACTGGCTTTCAAGTTTTGGCTAAAAATAAAGATCTTGATATAGAAACAAAAAAACTAATGAATTTAAAATTCTTTCTTTGGCCAAATTATAGATTAGAAGATTTAGCTTGTATAAATCGCTATTGGTTTGATACCCAGAATGGAAGCCGTTTCAGTATATTAAGGATACATATGTATCCGCGATTGAAAATTTGATTGATAATCTTCCCATTATATCTTCTATTTAGAATTAGAATAGAAGAATTTCTTATCTTCACATATCTTATATGTGAAGATAAGATATATATTTAAATATATATATCTTATTATATATATATCTTTTATATTTATAAATGCGCACACGCATCATTGATACTAATTCAATGATTTTAGATAGAAAAATGAATCAAAAAAATTAAATTGTCTTCTTTTTTTTTTTTAAGTATACAATAGAATTTTTTATTTTGTGAATCCATAAATATAGTATAGTATTTATATAGATATTTGAATTGGGTTGCTTAAGCATAGTAATTAATTTGATTTGAAAAAAAAAGAAATTCATAATTTTTAAGTAAATTAAGATAATTTAAGTAATAATATAAAAAATTAAAAATTAGTGTAATTACTATTACTGATCAATAAAAATATCTATCAAAAAGGAGGGGGAGAGGAAAGCTTTCATTTTATTTTATGATAAAAAATTCAATTATACCTGTTATTTCAAACAAAAAAGAAGAAGAAAACCCTGGATCTGTTGAATTTCAAGTAATCAATTTCACTAATAAGATACGAAGACTTACTTCACATTTTGAATTACATCGAAAAGACTATTTATCTCAAAGAGGTTTACGTAAAATTCTGGGAAAACGACAACGACTACTGTCTTATTTGGCAAAGAAAAATCGAATACGTTATAAAAAATTAATAAATAAGTTGGGTATTAGGGAGTCACAAATTCGTTAATTTCAAGAGTCATTTTCAATTATTCGATTTATTAGATCCTGAATTTAGATGAACTTTTTTTTTTACGATTCATGGAAGAATGAATCGAGGAAAAACCTATGAATGTCCCAGCTACAAGAAAAGACCTCATGATAGTCAATATGGGTCCTCAGCACCCATCAATGCATGGTGTTCTTCGACTTATTGTTACTCTGGATGGTGAAGATGTTATTGATTGTGAACCAATATTGGGTTATTTACACAGAGGGATGGAAAAAATTGCGGAAAACCGGACAATTATCCAATATCTGCCTTATGTAACACGTTGGGATTATTTAGCTACTATGTTCACAGAAGCAATAACCGTAAACGGACCGGAACAATTGGGAAATATTCAAGTACCTAAAAGAGCAAGCTATATCCGAGTAATTATGTTAGAGTTAAGTCGTATAGCTTCTCATCTACTATGGCTAGGACCTTTTATGGCAGATATTGGTGCACAAACCCCTTTTTTCTATATTTTTAGAGAAAGAGAATTAATATATGATCTATTTGAAGCTGCGACAGGTATGAGAATGATGCATAATTTTTTTCGTATCGGAGGCGTAGCGGCTGATCTACCTTATGGTTGGATAGATAAATGTTTTGATTTCTGCAATTATTTTTTAACAAGGGTTGTTGAATATCAAAACCTTATTACGCGAAATCCAATTTTTTTAGAACGGGTTGAGGGAGTAGGTGTTGTTGGTAGAGAGGAAGTAATAAATTGGGGTTTATCAGGACCGATGCTTCGGGCTTCCGGAATAGAATGGGATCTACGTAAAGTGGATAATTATGAATGTTACGAGGAATTTGATTGGGAAGTTCAATGGCAAAAAGAAGGAGATTCATTAGCTCGTTATTTAGTTCGAATTGGTGAAATGACGGAATCCATTAAAATTATTCAGCAGGCTTTGGAAGGAATTCCCGGCGGGCCATATGAAAATTTAGAAATCCGCTGCTTTGAGAGAGAAAAGGAGCCAAAATGGAATGATTTTGAATATCGATTCATTGGTAAAAAATCGTCTCCGACTTTTGAATTGCCGAAACAAGAACTTTATGTAAGAGTTGAGGCTCCCAAGGGAGAATTAGGAATTTTTCTAATAGGAGATCAGAATGGTTTTCCTTGGAGATGGAAAATTCGTCCACCAGGTTTTATCAATTTGCAAATTCTTCCTCAATTAGTTAAAAGAATGAAATTGGCTGATATTATGACAATACTAGGTAGCATAGATATCATTATGGGAGAAATTGATCGTTGAAATGATAATTGATACAACGGAAATCCAAGATATCCATTCTTTTTCCGGATTGGAATCTTTAAACGAAGTCTATGGAATTCTATGGGTACTTGTACCTATTTTGATTCTTATATTGGGAATCACAATAAGTGTACTAGCAATTGTATGGTTAGAAAGAGAAATATCTGCAGGGATACAACAGCGCATTGGACCCGAATACGCCGGTCCTTTTGGAGTTCTTCAAGCTCTAGCAGACGGAACAAAACTCCTTTTCAAAGAGAATCTTATTCCATCTAGGGGAGATATTCGTTTATTCAGTATTGGACCATCCATATCAGTTATATCAATTCTACTAAGCTATTCAGTAATTCCTTTTGGCTATAACTTTATTCTATCTGATTTCAATATAGGTGTTTTTTTATGGATTGCGATTTCGAGTATTGCTCCCATTGGACTTCTTATGTCAGGATATGGGTCGAATAATAAATATTCCTTTTTGGGTGGTCTACGAGCTGCTGCTCAATCGATTAGTTATGAAATACCATTAACTCTATGTGTCTTATCAATATCTCTACGTGCGATTCGTTGAAACAGAAAAGGCTATTCATTCGATGCTATTGCTATCCTCCTCTCTTTATACTTATACTACTATATAGGAAAGGAGTCGAATAAATTAAATAGATACTTTCATTATCTTAATTTTATTTATTTTTGACAATTAGGATTGAAGAACTAAATCAGATAGTTATATGAGTGAAATAAAACAGCTTCTATTGAATAGAATTTCAGAATACGATATTACTTATAGTTAATAGTTAGTATGATGATTTAAAATGGTAGTAAAAATATTGAGTCTCATTTTCTATGTATAAGAATTAAGTGAATTATAAAAAGAAGAGGCCATTTAACCCAAGATTGGATAATTAAATTAGTCATCCTGTTTTGAAGCGGGCTCAAAAGACCAACCTTATTGAGTTTTAGTTACCATTTGTATGAATTATCATAGATGCATTAACATAAAATAAATAAGGGGGTTAATAAAAAAAGAGTGGATGGTTAGAAACACCAAGATACACAAAGGATTAGTAACGCATATTTTGTAAATTATCCAAAAGAGAATTTACGCATAATAGAAAAAGAATACTAATTGGGGCTTTAAATTGGTAGAAAAAATCAAGCAGTACTCCCCACAATTCCGATCCAGAGTATGCTTCCATCCACTGATTAAATAAATTACTATCAGGAACGAAAAAATCCTTTGAAATTTTTTAAGTCCCTTTTTATTAATAGCAAAAAAAAAAAAAGAAGAATAGGAACGAAAAAAACACAAGAAATCAAAAACGAAAAAGCGATTTCCTTTTCGTTTTTGATTTCGTATTTCTTATATCCATATTCATGGAGATTCAATTCATGTCATAATTAAGAAACTAATGTTTAATTATTTTTCGTAATTGAAAATGAATTTTGAGGGTTATTGATAATTCTAAAAGAGTATTTTATTGAATAATTCTATTATTACTCAACAAATTCAAAATTTGATTTTTAAG